ATGGCAGTTCCAAAAAAACGTACTTCTATGTCAAAAAAACGTATTCGTAGAAATATTTGGAAGAAAAAAGGATATTTAGTTGCAGTAAAAACTTTTTCTTTAGCGAAATCGGTTTCCACCGGGCATTCAAAAAGTTTTTTTGTGCGACAAACAAATAATAAAGTATTAGAATAATCTCAATTGATATAGCCTAAAGAACCTCAAATTTTGTAAGATGAATGTTAACTAATGTATTTTTCTGTATTGAATTTCTCAATATTACTTAGAACTCACTGCTGTGATATATAGAATAAGAGTTTTTTGTATATTGGGTTCTAAGTATTATTTTTTTCCCTATCGCAATTGTACTTTTCTATTGTGAAAAGTACAATTGTGATAGAGATTGAAACTCTTTTGTTATATGCCTATCCCAAAACTTAATTGGTTTTGTAAATGGTATTCTAAATTATAAATTATATGCGCAATAAAGAATATTAATACTTTAATTTTAATATACTAAAATTTTAATATACTAAGGTATCGAAATCATTAGAAAAATAACAAATTATTTGTATTTAATGATGAAATTGTGATAGATATGAAATCCTAGTTATTTTATTTTGTTCATTGAAAAAAAAAAATAAATCTTTTTCATTTGAATCCATGAAATCGGATAAATGAAAAACAAATCATAAAAAAATAGAGAAAAAAAGACAATTCTTAGTTTTATACCTCAACCGAGAAAAAACTATGGAGTTCCAACTGTTTGGAGAAAACTTAGTTTCTAGTACATGAAAGTTGATTGTTAAAAAACCCACGACGATACTACCTAGGTAGGTATTTTATTGAAGATTCAAATATTTAAACCACAAACCAGTCTTTATTCATTGATTCTAATTAATGTTTCCTAAACTATATTGAATCCTTGAATCTCGACGATTCAACATGAATTGACTATTATTATTTCAAGTAAGCCGCCGTGGTGAAATCGGTAGACACGCTGCTCTTAGGAAGCAGTGCTAAAGCATCTCGGTTCGAGTCCGAGTGGCGGCATCTTCTAAAAGAGATACAATAGATCCTAAAATGTATTCAATTCGCGATTTCCAATTCTGTAATGGGACCCCTTTTATGATATTTGCGACTTTAGAACATATATTAACTCATATCTCTTTTTCGATCATTTCAATTGTGATTATGATTCATTTGATGACCTTATTAGTCCACAAAATTGTAGGATTACGTGATTCATCAGAAAAAGGGATGATAGCTACCTTTTTCTCTATAACAGGATTATTAGTTTCTCGTTGGATTTCTTCGGGACATTTTCCATTAAGTAATTTATATGAGTCATTAATCTTCCTTTCGTGTAGTTTCTTCATTATTCATATGATTCCCAAGATACGTAACCTTAAAAACGATTTAAGCACAATAATTGCACCAAGTACCATTTTTACTCAAGGCTTTGCCATGTCGGGTCTTTCAACTGAAATGCATCAATCCGCAATATTAGTACCTGCTCTACAATCTCAGTGGTTAATGATGCACGTAAGTATGATGTTATTGAGCTATGCAGCTCTTTTATGCGGATCATTATTATCAGTCGCTCTTCTAGTCATTACATTTCGAAAAAACATAAAAATTTTTTGTAAAAGCAATAATTTATTAATTAAGTCATTTTTCTTTGGTGAGATTGAATATTTGAATGAAAAAAGAAGTGTTTTTAAAAACACTTCTTTTCCTTCATTTCGAAATTATTACAAATATCAATTAACTGAGCGTTTGGATTATTGGAGTTATCGTGTCATTAGTCTAGGGTTTACCTTTTTAACCATAGGTATTCTTTGTGGAGCAGTATGGGCTAATGAGGCATGGGGATCCTATTGGAATTGGGACCCCAAGGAAACTTGGGCATTTATTACTTGGACCATATTCGCGATTTATTTACATACTAGAACAAATATAAATTGGAAAGGTACGAATTCGGCACTTGTAGCTTCTATAGGATTTATTATAATTTGGATATGCTATTTTGGGATCAATCTATTAGGAATAGGTCTACATAGTTATGGTTCATTCACATAAACATCTAATTGAATAAACTACATGAAGAATACATAAGATAAAAACATCATCCCATATATAACGAAAGTTTGTTTTTATGAGTTTTTGAGAACCATTTAAATTTGAATGATTCCTTGATTCAAACGGTTCTCAAAAACTCGAGATGTATCTAATTACAATTCTTATTCATTTTATTTCTTTTTTCATTATACAGTACAGCAAACGATTTTCAAAATATTAAATTCAAAGAATTATAAGACTTTCCTTCCGTTTCATTAATGAAACACTATCTATGATAATAATTGGATAAGATAGCGTGTACCTTGTCAACTGATAACGAGAGAACAAAATCGGGATAAATACCAATACTTATTACGGGTAGAAAGATACAGATTGAAAGAAATAGTTCTCGTAGTCCAGAATCCCAAAAATTAGAGTTTGGAATATTAAATAACTTGTATCCATAAAACATCTGACGTAACATAGATAATAAATAAATAGGAGTTAATATCATTCCAATTGCCATTACAAAAGTAATTAGCATTTTTGACATTAAAAGATATTTTGTACTAGTAATTAGTCCAAAAAATACTACAAATTCCGCAACAAAACCACTCATTCCTGGCAATGCAAGAGAAGCCATCGAGAAGCTACTGAACATGGTAAATGTTTTTGGCATTGGGATAGATATCCCTCCCATTTCTTCGAGATAAACAAGACGTGTTCTATCACAACTCGTTCCCGCCAAGAAAAAAAGTGCAGCACCAATAAATCCATGAGAGAGCATTTGTAAAATAGCTCCATTGAGTCCCATGTCGGTTATAGAACCAATTCCTATAATTGTGAAACCCATGTGAGATACAGAGGAATAGGCTATTCTCTTTTTTAAATTACGTTGACCAAGAGAAGTTGAAGCTGCATAGATTATTTGCATTGTTCCTATTATCACCAACCAAGGAGAAAATATAGAATGAGCGTGGGGTAGTAATTCCATATTGATCCGAATCAATCCATATGCGCCCATTTTTAATAGGATTCCAGCTAAAAGCATACATGTACTGTAATGTGCTTCTCCATGGGTATCAGGTAACCATGTATGTAGGGGTATAATCGGCAATTTGACAGCATAAGCAATAAGGAAGCCAAAATAGAATATTATTTCCAATGCCACAGGATATGATTGATTAATTAATCTTTCAAAATCTAATGTTGGTTCATTGGAACCATATAAACCCATACCTAGAACTCCTATTAAGAAAAAAATGGAACCCCCTGCAGTGTACAAAATAAACTTTGTAGCCGAGTAGAGACGTTTCTTTCCCCCCCACATGGATAAAAGTAAGTAAACAGGAATTAATTCTAACTCCCACATGATGAAAAAAAGTAAAAAGTCTCGAGAGGAAAATAATCCTATTTGACCGCTGTACATTGCTAGCATCAGGAAATAGAACAACCGCGAATTTCGAGTAATTGGCCAAGCTGCTAAAGTTGCTAAAGTAGTGATAAATCCTGTCAGTAAAATGGGTCCTATGGAAAGTCCATCGATTCCTAGTCTCCAGTGGAAATCAAAAACATCTATCCATTTAGAATCTTCCTTCAATTGCATTAATGGATCATCCAATTGGAAATGATAACAGAATGCATAAGTCGTTAGAAGGAGTTCTAATAAGCATATACATATAGTATACCACCTAAACATCTTATTCCCTCTATGAGGGAAAAAGAAAATTGAGGAACCCGCGAATATCGGTAAAACAACAAGTATTGTTAACCAAGGAAAATAACTCGTGATAAAAACAAGATACATTTTGACCAGAAAAGCCCGTCCTCAAAATAATATATTTTGTCGAGCACGGGCTTTTGTCGGTAAAGAGGAATCACAAATGATTCAAGTGGAGTTTTTTGTAACGTATCAATAAGATAGAGCCATGCTGCGAGTTGTTTCAGGCCCTAAATAAACACGGACACTCAAAAAATCTGTTGGGCAGGCAGATTCACATCTCTTACAACCTACACAGTCCTCGGTTCTTGGCGCGGAAGCTATTTGCTTGGCTTTACATCCGTCCCAAGGTATCATTTCCAATACATCTGTGGGGCAAGCTCGTACACATTGAGTACACCCTATACATGTATCATAAATTTTTACTGAATGTGACATTGGATCTATAAAGTACAGTTTTGAACATAAAAGATTTTCGATCTGGTCAAATCAAATTAGTAGTAAATGAATCATATATTATATATTGTAATATTGTAGACACCAGACGAAACAGTGGTTTATTAAAAACAATCAATATATTTCTTAAATCAATCTGTTTATGAGAAAAGGTCAAGACACTTTGATTTTCGTTTCAACAATTATGATGATACGAGTTGCACATGCGAATTAAAATTAATTGGCCAACAAATGGGTCATCATTATTTCAATATAAATATAAAAATGCAATTCCATTTTATTGAATTGCATTCAAATTCAATATTTAATAGTATTTCAATTCTATTAAATATTTTTATGTGTCTTTATTTAAATTATCTATGATGATTATCACTAATTATTCAACAAATTCGATTGATTAATACGAGTTGATTTTCTGTTACGATGGATCGACGAAACAATAGCAAGTCCAATAGCTGCTTCAGCAGCTGCAATGGCTATAACAAAGATTGAGAAAATGTCTCCTTTTAATTGGCGACTATCAAATATATCAGAAAATGTTACAAGATTGATATTAACCGAATTTAGTATAAGCTCAAGACACATAAGCGCTCTAACCATGTTTCGACTTGTGATCAATCCATAGATACCGATAGAAAATAAATAAACACTCAAAAAAAGGACATGCTCAAACATCATTGACTAACTCCTTATCAATCTCGATTCATTTCAATATGAACAACAATTCAACCGATTCAATTGATTAGAATAGAACAATTACACAACAAAAGAAGATATTGACGGTAGATAGATTTAACTCAAAATTTCTATTTATTTATTTAGAATTTAGTTAGAATTCTAAGAATTGGGAATCATTATAAGTTAAGTATTTTTATTGCTTATTGTCGAGCCATAGTAATTGCACCTATCAAGGAAACTAAAAGAATTATTGAAATGAGTTCAAATGGAAGATAAAAATCTGTTGATAAATGAATCCCAATTTGTTGAACGTTATTTATTAGGTCCTGTTCCATAATCTGGTTTGACCTTGCAGTCCAAATAATTCCGTACCATGACGTATCTGGGATAGTAGTAATTAGTGAAAAAAGAATAGTTGTACAAACCATCAAAGTGACCCCATCTCCAATGGTCCAAAAATAGGAATTATTGGAATATTCTGAACCATTCATGAACATTACAGCAAATATGATCAAGATATTTATGGCTCCCACATAAATAAGGAGCTGTGCGGCAGCTACAAAATAGGAGTTCGATGAAATATAGAATAAGGATATACAAACAAGAACCAATCCCAATGAAAAGGCAGAATAAATTGGATTGGTAAATAATACTACCCCCAGACCCCCTAATACAAGAATTGACCCCAGAAATACAACAAGAATATCATGTATTGGTCCAGGTAAATCCATTATGTATAAAATACAAAATAAATAACTTTAACTATTTCATGACCTTACTTTAACTTTACTAAATAAATGGTCCAGGAAAGGAAAAGGGGTTACCTTATTTTTGTTTTCTTGTATATAATATTGTATATGATACATTTATAATTGAATTGAATTTGAATATGGATTAATGTAGATATAGATAAAATTATCGGGCCAACCTTACTTTATTTATATTTATCCGAAAAAAAAAATAAAAAAGTAGTTGAAATTTGCTATTTAGAAATCATCACTAAAAATATATTTTTAGTTTAAATCAAAGAGTGATTCTCAACAATCATTAGTTTTTATTTGTAGTTACTGACTACCCAAAATAAAAAGCTTGGATCCTTTATATCAAAACAAAATCTTAGTAATCGGTAATTGTTCTTGAATCAAAGGGTTTATCTTTGTCTATTTTTATTTGAGTCGAATTCATAACTGTTTGAATTGTATAATCTCCAATTATTGAGATTGGTAATCGACCCAAAGCAATTTGATTATAATTCAATTCGTGACGATCATAAGTAGAAAGTTCATATTCTTCAGTCATTGATAAACAATTTGTTGGACAATACTCGACACAGTTACCACAAAATATACAAACCCCGAAATCTATACTATAATTAAGTAATTGTTTCTTTTTAATATCTCTTTCAAATCTCCAATCAACAACGGGTAGATCTATCGGGCATACACGAACACATACTTCACAAGCAATACATTTATCAAATTCAAAGTGGATTCTACCCCGGAAACGCTCTGATGTGATCGATTTTTCATAAGGATATTGAATAGTTACAGGTAAACGATTTGTGTGGGATAAGGTAATTATGAAACTTTGACCAATGTACCTTGCAGCTCGTATTGTTTGTTGACCATAATTCATGGACCCAATTACCATAGGGAACATATTGTAGATATACATGAAAAATTTGACGTTTCTTTCTCTTGTTTGATAGAGATTATGAATCTAAAATAGTGTTATCGTATTCTCTTATTTATAATGAAACAAGTTGGGAAGAAGTTGTTAATAACAGATTACCTAGAGAAATAGGTAAAAGAAATTTCCATCCAAGATTTAATAACTGGTCCATTCTCATTCTAGGTAAAGTCCATCTTGTTGTGATAGAAATGAAGAGAAACAAATAAGCTTTAGTTAATGTAATAAGGATACCCATTGTCATTCCAAAAATGCCGGCGATTTTTTTTATTCCAAAAAGCTCAGAAATGGATATATACGGAATAGGTAAATTCCACCCACCTAAGTAAAGAACTGTTACAAATAATGAAGAAACTAATAAATTTAGGTAAGAAGCAAGATAAAATAAACCGTATTTGATACCCGAATACTCGGTTTGATAACCTGCTACTAATTCCTCCTCCGCTTCTGGTAAATCAAAGGGCAATCTCTCACATTCGGCTAGAGAAGAAATTAGAAAAACAATAAATCCTATAGGCTGACGCCACAGATTCCACCCCCAAAAACCATATTTTGACTGTGCTTCAACTATATCAACTGTACTTGAACTGTTAGATAATCATAGTCGATAATAACATCACTGTTCCCATCGCTATTTCAAAACCGTACGTGAGACCTCAGCTTCATACGGCTCCTCGATGGCCACAAAAAAAATGTAAGGATGGGTTCGGTATTATCACCATCTTTGGATGGATAGAATAAAGATACATCGGAAAGTCCCAAATTAGACCAATGGAATTCTGTCTGCTAGAATAAGAAAAAAAGTGCTTCCGAATTGATCTCATCCTTTACAATAAAAATTTCTCTTTGTTCGGTAATAACTTAATATTTCAATAAAATACTCCTTATATCAATCAATACAAAATAAAAAGAATTAGTCATTAGTTCATGAATCGTGATAAGAATTCGATATGTATGAATATGGATAGAGAAAAGAATAAATAAGGATCCCCTTTTTTTATTATTCATTCAATTACTGCATTCCATTTCTTTTTTCCTGTTCTTCTGTCTCAGAGGAGGATACTAAAAAATAAAATAAAGAATTAATTCGTTCTTGATAGTCATTTCTTTAACCAGTGAATAGGAGCATACTCTAGATCGGAATCGTAGGGAAGTACTACTTGATCATTTCTACCAATTTCAAGTCCTTATTATGATTCGTTTTATGAAGAAATACCTCTTTTTTGATACCTTACATTATCTCCATTACTAATCCTTTGTGTACCTTGGTGTTCCTAACCGTCCACTGACTTTTGATTGATCCCCGGTATAGTAATACATATGAGACAGTAGTAGAAACTCCATACAGTTGATCTTTTGTTTGCGCCCGCTTCAAGATATGATGACTAATCAAAAAATCTTAATCTTGGGGTAAGCAGTTTACACTGCTTATTTTTACTTCAACTTTATTCTTGTACATAGGGAATGAGATTGTTTCTTCTTACTACAAATTTGGAAGCTGTTTAGTTTCACTCATATAACTATCTGGTTTAACTCATCAACCCGAATGCTGAATAAAAAAAATGAAAACATCTATTCAATACATTGAACCTCTTTCTTTTTTCTTTTATTTCTAGAAGAGAGGTTCAAAGTTCATATTTCAACGAATCACACGTAGAGATATTGATAACACACATAGAGTTAATGGTATTTCATAACTAATAGATTGAGCAGCAGCTCGTAGACCACCTAAAAAGGAATATTTATTATTCGATCCATATCCTGACATAAGAAGCCCAATAGGAGCAATACTAGAAATGGCGATCCATAAAAAAACACCTATACTGAGATCGGCTAAAACAAGACGATACCCAAAAGGAATTACTAAATAACTTAGTAGAATTGATATAACCGCTATAGACGGTCCCACACTAAACAAATGAATATCTCCTCGAGATGGGAGGAGGTCCTCTTTAAAAAGTAGTTTAGTCCCATCCGCTATAGCTTGAAGAATTCCCAACGGGCCAGCATATTCAGGCCCAATACGTTGTTGTATCGCTGCAGATATTTCTCTTTCTAACCACACAATTACTAGTACCCCCATTGTTATTCCCAATATAAGGGTCAAAATGGGTATAATCCATATTAGTCCATACACTTCTTTAAAAAATTCCGATGTAGAAAAAGAATTGATAGTTTGTACTTCTGTCGTATCAATTATCATTTCAACGATCAACTTCTCCCATAATGATATCTATACTACCCAATATCGTCATGATATCAGCCAATTTCATTCTTTTAACTAGCTGAGGAAGAATTTGCAAATTGATAAAACCGGGTGGACGAATTTTCCATCTCCAGGGGAAAACACTATTATCTCCTATCAAATAAATTCCCAATTCTCCTTTTGGGGCTTCCACTCTCACATAAAGTTCTTGTTTCGACAATTCTAAATTGGGTGAAGGTTTTTTACTAATAAATCTATATTCAAAATCATTCCATTCGGAATTCTTTGCTCTATCAAAGCGTCGTACTTCTAAATTTTCATAAGGTCCTCCAGGAATTCCTTCTAGAGCCTGTTGAATAATTTTTATGGATTCCTTCATTTCACCGATTCGTACTAAATAACGAGCTAATGAATCTCCTTCTTTTTGCCATTGGATTTCCCAATCGAATTCATTGTAACACTCATAATGATCAACTTTACGGAGATCCCATTGGATTCCAGAAGCTCGTAACATCGGTCCTGATAAACCCCAATTTACAGCTTCTTCTCCACCAATAATGCCCACTCCTTCAACTCGTTCCAAAAAAATGGGATTCCACGTAATAAGTTTTTGATATTCAACAACTCCTGTTAAAGAATAATCGCAGAAATCCAAACATTTATCTATCCATCCATAAGGTAGATCAGCAGCTACTCCTCCAATACGGAAATAATTATGCATCATTCGCATACCTGTGGCGGCTTCGAATAGATCATATATCAATTCCCTTTCTCTGAAAATATAGAAAAAGGGAGTCTGTGCACCGATATCCGCCATAAAAGGTCCAAGCCATAACAAATGAGAAGCTATACGGCTCAATTCCAGCATAATTACTCTGATATAGCTAGCTCTTTGAGGTACTTGAACATTTTCCAATTGTTCTGGCGCATTTACGGTTATTGCCTCTGTGAACATAGTAGCTAAATAATCCCATCGTGTTACATAAGGTAGATATTGTATAATTGTTCGATTTTCCGCTATCTTTTCCATTCCTCTGTGTAAATAGCCCAATATGGGCTCACAGTCAATAACATCTTCACCATCGAGAGTAACGATTAGTCGGAGAACACCATGCATTGATGGGTGGTGAGGCCCCATATTGACTATCATGAGATCTTTTCTTGTAACCGGTACTGTCATATCTTTTCTTCCTTAATTCATTATTCCATGAATTCCTCAAAACGAGACTCATCAAAACGAAAAATTGAATACTACTAAAAAAAATTCAAACGATTAAATTAACGAGTTTTTGGCTCTCGAATATCCAACTGACCAATTAATTTCTTATAACGTACTCTATTTTTCTTTGACAAATAAGCCAGCAACCGTTGACGTTTTCCTAGAATTTTTCGTAGACCTCTTTGTGATAAAAAATCTTTTTTGTGCAATTCCAAATGTGAAGTAAGTCTCCGTATCTTATTGGTGAAACTGAATACTTGAAATTCAACAGAACCTTTGTTTTCTTCTTTTTCTTCTTGTGGAATAATGGAAATGAATGAATTTTTGACCATAAAAAATTTTTCTATCCTTTTTCTTTCTTTTTCATGTATTTTTCCGATCAGGAAAAATAAAAAAAAAGAATTATGCCGGTTATTTTAATCTAGTACACACATCTAGTACACACAAAAATTTGGATTTATTCATATACTACTTCTTTATTTTATCCAAATCAAATTGAAAATTTGATTTGGATAGAAAGGGATAATATGTTTCCGCATTAACGAAAGAAAAGAATTTATTTCTATCTAAAAGGATTCCCCTAATTTATTTATTCCTATATCCAATTGAATGGACACACCATTCAATCTGTATCATTTACCAAAATATAACATAGCATATGCATACATCTTTCGGCTTTCATATACCGAAAATGTCACGGAATATAGATATATATATGATATAGGAAATATACTATTAAATTAAATAATTCTAAATCGTGGATACATATGTATCCTTGACATACTGAAACGACTGCCATTATTGGTATCAAACCAATAGCGATTCATACAAGCTAAATCTTCTAATCGGTAATTGGGCCAAAGAACAAATTTGCATTTAATGAATTTATTTGTATCCGTATTAAGATGCTTGTCCTCATCCAAAAATTTTCCAGAGTTTCTTATGTTATTTTCATTGCAAAATAATGGATTTCTATTTCTATCCGTAACATTCCAATTATGGGAATTGAAACAAATTAACATTCTCAATTCTCTGCGACGTCTAGGAGATAGAATATTTTCGGGAACAAGGAAATCATAATAATTTGTGTCCCCATTCACAAGCATATTCCCATATCGTACAATGGGTTTATCCAAATTCCTCTTATCAATATATCTTTTTTTTATGCATTTTCTATTAGTTTGGTGTTTATTGTTCTCGACCAATGAAATACTTATAGTTTGATATATAATCAATTTTCCATCCCTTTTTATAGATAGACGAATTGGTTCGATAATTAATATTCCCTTTTTTATCAATTCTGTAAGAGCTAGATCTTTCTGAATTAGCATTACATCCAGATGCATCTCTCCTCTTTGAATCGAGGATATAGCAATTTCTTTTGGATTTATCAGTCTAAGTAAGAGACAATATACCTTGATATTATTGATCATTCTTTGGTTCAAGGAGTCATCCCATCTTAATTGAAAAAGGAAATATTTTTTCAGGAAGAAATCCAGTTCTGCTTCCTTGTTTTTCTTGGATTGTTTTTTCTTCTTACCTTTTTTAATGGTAATGTCTGATCTCGCATAATTCTCTTCAATATCTTTTTTTTTGTTTTCTTTTCGTAGATCTGATACAAGATTTACTTGGTCCTGTTGCTCATTTTTTTGTTGGTTGGAATTTTCTAATTTAAGATATTTTTTTTGATGAGATATCATCTGAAGATTATTTTTTCCATTTATATTGATGTTTTTATTTTGACTTTTATTTTTATAAAAATAAAAGTCAAAAAGAAGTAATTTGATTGGTATAATCCATGGTTTAATCTTATATGCATCAAAAAGTAAGACAAATTCTGGGAAGAACCAAGATTCTAGATTTGATATGGTATGATAAACTCTTTCTTGATTCATTCCCATCCAATTTAAAAAAATACTTTTTTGATTGGATGGGTTGATTTCTTGATGAATCGTAAGAGAAAAAATATCTTTTTTTTTCAATTTGTTGTTGATTTTTTTTTCAGTCTTAGTATTTTTATCAATTTTGGTACCGATATGTGTATTGGTCCAGGTCTCAATATCGATATTTTTTCTAAGACAAAAGTGGAGAATTTTACAATCAAAATATTTTCTATCTAGATTTTTATGCGTATCAATAATATATCCTTCTTCTAGATAATCACTAATAGCTGTACTTACCAATACATAAAATGATTCGGATTTTGGTTTATTGAAATTATATGGAATTTTGTGAACCCCATTTACTTGTAATCTTGACCCATAAATATAAAAATCCTCCTTATCCCCATAGTTCATATATTTATGTGATAAAAGATCATATCTGTAGTGTTTTTTCCATTTTTCTTTTTGATTTGTCAATGAATCCGCTGCATAGTAATTTTGTTTCACGTAATGGATTAATTGGTCTTTTTCTTTTTTATATGAATCCGCTTTAATTGAGTCCTTATTTTGAATCCTATAACGTTGATTGATTCTATTTCGCCATTTTTGTGGTACTAACCGCGACCATTTGGTTTGAGATAAATTGTATTGATAATGCCCCTTTAACCAGTTTTTCCATTCAATCATTCCAGACTTATGAATTTTCTTATGTCTTGAATTGTAATCAAATATTCCTCGTGTCATACAATAATCCTTGATTTTATCCTTAATAAAAGGATAAGTCCCCTGATATTGAAGTAGAGATTTCAATTGATACTTGTTAAGTAATTGGGTTTGTGATAATTTGTAAAATACATATGCTTGGGACAAGGAGGATAAGTCATAATACATTTTTGTACTATTACTAATATTAGTATTTGAAAAGGACTTTTTTATAGTGGAAAAAAAGTTCATTGTATTTTGATCTCTTTCATCAATTCCTTCCTGATTTGTTTGATCGTTGTAAACAGATTTATTGATTATTTTTTTTGTTGATTCAAAGAAAAGTTGGAAATAGATCCTGTGAATGGTAATCATACATAGCAAGATATCTATATATATATTTTCAATCAGAGATTTCATAAAATAATGTGATTTACGTATTAATCGTATATTTATTCTTTGGAATATCTGCCAAATATGTTTCTGTGATTTCGATCTTTTATCATCACAAGTTATAATTATTTTTTTCTTGTCTTTTGTGATTCGTTCTATTTGATTCCTGATTGTGATTGTTCTATCAGAAAGATCTTTCATCTTTTTTTCTATGAGTGAATAATTTGTCCAATTCATGGATTGGATTTGAATGGTTGATTTGTGAATAATCTTATTATTTATTTCGGAATCTTTTCCATTTTCAGCCGTTTCATATACTTTCACCTTGCTCAATTCAAATAAGAATATTGGGTTTACTTTTAGAATTTCCTTCATTATTCGTTTTAGAACTAGAAGTATTTTAATGATCCATCTTGTTTTTTCTTTTGAAATTTTTAGAAGTAGAAATAAATCCTTTTTAACTTTTCTAACTTTTTTTTGGAGTTCTTTATAAATGGGTTCAAAAAAGGAAGGTCGTTTTCGGGGATTCCCAAAAGGGAATTCCGCTTCCATTCCCCAAACCGTTAAAAAACAAAAATTGTCTTTTTTTCCTTTTTTTTTTATTTGATCCCTAGGATGAGATCGTATTTTAGATCTTCGCCAAGGTTTCAAACAGAAAGGAAATAGAATCTTTATCTGAATACCGTCTGCTAACCAATCTTTGGGAAATTCTGTTTCTGATAATTGAACACCATTATAAGTGCATTTAACATGCATTTCTCTATTCCACTCCTTCAAATCCTCATACCATTCGGGGAATTGGAATAATAACATACGGCCAATATTTTTAGCAATTATCAATGAAGGCAATACAATGTATTTTCTAAGAAAAGATTGGGTTACTAACATCAAACCTCTTATTGCTTGAGCAAATATAATGCTATCCCAAGTTTCTGATATTACTATACGTTCATTTTCCTCTTTTTTTTCTTCGTTTTTTTTCTCTTTTTCCCTTGTCTCTTCCTCCTCAAAATCAAAATGTGAAATTTTCAATTCTGGTTCTCTCCCCACCGAATTCCTAAAAATGAGATTCATCATTTCAGAGATATAAAAAGAATAAAAAAAAAATGTTTTGTCTATTCGATCCAAAAAAAGCGGAGAATGCACATTTGCTTGAAACATTTCCCAAATAACCGTTTTACGTCTTTGAGCACGCATGGATCCTTTGATTATATCCCGACGAAAATCCGATTGTTGCGAGTAACGTATCAAAGCCACCTCTTCTGCTTGATCACTATTATTAGTATTATTTGTAGTTGTAATAGGGTTGGTATTCTGATTGTTATCAGTATAAATTACTACGCGTTTGGCTTTTCTTGAACGAATTTCATGATCTTCCTTAGATTCTTCCTCATTTTCTTGCTCCTGTTCTTCCAAATCATCAGTTAATTTGTATGACCACCGAGGAACCCTTTTACGGATTTCTTCTATTCCAATAGATTTATTTCTAATTATTGTTTGATCGTTTGGATCAGTTGTAATTACATCGAATACCCATTTTAAAGCTTTTGTTTGATTTTCTAAATCAATTCTTGTTTGCTCTCTCAATAAAGAATATTTTTTAAAATGCAAAATGGGTGCAGGCTCAAAAGGAAATTCTTTGATTGAGGTTAAGGAATTACCAATATAATTCAGTAATGATTCCCTATCAGGCGGATTCTTTTGATGTTCCAATTTTCTGGAATAATTAGAATTATTAGGAAGTAGCCCATAAATCTTATTTATCCAATTGATTTCTATGGAATCCTCCGTATCTGTAGAAGTGATTAAATCATTCATGATCATATGTGAATAGAATTTTTTTATTGTTCCACGATATGGTCCCCTCAAAAAGGGGTCATACGTTTTGGGCAAGTATTTTTGTTCGTTTTCATCATTGCATAATCTGGTCCTTTTTTCGAGCATATCTAGAGCAAGGAATCCCTTTTCTTTTTCTAGAGCTTTTGTTCGACTTATTAATTCATTGTTCAAGTTG